AATGGAGTATGCGGATATCTTTCTTTAGTGGGGTCGTACGAAGGATATATTATTAGTTTAGATCTAATCAATTTAATGAATTATTCCTTAATGAATTACTCTTAAAAGTTCCTATCAAACTAGTGCTAGTTGATGAGAATTACTTCGGAAACAGAAAGACTAAAGTCAAATTCATTTGGGATATTCTCTCAATTCCAAGAAACTAAAACCGGATCAAGTATGAGTTGTCGATCAGAACATATATGGATAGAACCTATAACGGGATCTCGAAAAACAAGTAATTTCTGCTGGACTGTTATCCTTTTTTTAGGTTCATTAGGATTCTTGTTGGTTGGAACTTCCAGTTATCTTGGTAGAACTTGGATATCTTTATTTCCGTTTCAGCAAATTGTTTTTTTTCCACAAGGGATTGTGATGTCTTTCTATGGGATCGCGGGTCTTTTTATTAGCTCCTATTTATGGTGCACAATTTCTTGGAATGTAGGTAGTGGTTATGATCGATTCGATCGAAAAGAAGGAATCATGTGTATCTTTCGTTGGGGATTTCCCGGAAAAAATCGGCGTATCTTTCTCCGATTCCTTATAAAAGATATTCAGTCCGTCCGAATAGAAGTTAAAGAGGGTCTTTATGCTCGTCGTGTCCTTTCTATGGATATCCGAGGACAGGGAGCCCTTCCATTGACTCGTACTGATGAGAATTTGACTGCGTGGGAAATTGAACAAAAAGCTGCGAAATTGGCCTATTTCTTGCGTGTACCCATTGAAGTCTTTTGAGAACTGTGAGAAAATTTCTCGGCAGGAGGGGAAAAACTGACGAATCCTCTGTTTCTATCACGAATTTCTATAACATAACTAAACTCAGGTTTATTCTCGAGCTAAAGTAGGCGTATAAGGGAGAAGTAGAAAACAAAACGCTTTTTGTTTTTGGGTTTTTATAGGTATGTAAATCTACACAATTCAATAATAACAAGAAGTAACAAATTGAACTAATAGATTTCTCGCATACTCAACCATTTAGAAAAAAACTTTCCCAGTTTCTATTTTCTATTTTAAGTCCAATATCTATAAATCAAAATAGAAAAATCCAGACTTGGTGAAATTGAAACTTTAGATTCAGATAGATCGTATGTAAAATTTGTTTTTCAGTCGACACGCCTTAATTTATCTGTTTTTGTGCTCCTTACTGTCCAAACAATTGGATCCCTTATAACGATTAAGGATAACTAGCCAATTCCTGCTTTGGGTTGCTGCTCATTTTTGATCATCACAAGTTTCTTCAGAAACTTCCCTGAATTATTCGCTCCCTGACTCCTAAGAGTCAGTGAAATTTTTCTAAATATTAGAGGGCCTCGAGTCGACGACTGAGAGGGTTCATTAACAATTCATAGATGAAAAAATGGCAAAAAAGAAAGCATTCACTCCTCTTTTATATCTTGCATCTATAGTCTTTTTGCCCCGGTCTCTTTCTCTCTTATTTAATAAAAGTCTAGAATCTGGGGTTACTAATTGGTGGAATACTGCGCAATCCGAAACTTTTTTGAACGAGATTGAAGAAAAGAGTATTCTCGAAAAATTCATAGAATTAGACGAACTTCTCCTCTTGGACGAAATGATCAAGGAATACGCGGAAACACCTCTCGAAAACCTTCGTATAGGAATCCAGAACGAAACAATCCAATTAATCAAGATGCACAACGAGGATCGTATTCATACGATTTTGTACTTATCGACAAATTTAATCTCTTTCCTTATTCTAAGTGGTTATTCTATTTTGGGTAATAAAGAACTTGGGATTCTTAACTCGTGGACTCAGGAATTCCTATATAACTTAAGTGACACAACAAAAGCGCTTTCTATTCTTTTATTAGCAGATTTATGTCTCGGATTTCATTCGACCCGTGGTTGGGAACTACTAATTAGCTCTGTCTACAAAGATTTTGGGTTTGTTCATAATGATCAAATCATATCTTGTCTTGTTTGTATTCTTCCAGTCATTCTCGATAGCATTTTTAAATATTGGGTTTTCTATTATTTAAATCGTCTATCTCCGTCACTTGTAGTGATTTATCACTCAATAAGTGAAAAATGATCTATGAATATAAAATTCATAGAATTCGAATGTTTTTTCCTTTGTAGTTGTACATAAGGAAAGCATTGAAAATCGTCCTTACTTTTTCCATTTCAATGAACCCGGGGAATTGGTCCTATAGATTATTCCCATAACAATATTCCAGTCACTAGCAAAATCGTGGATAGGAAACTCGATTAGTAACCTATTCAATTTATTGTAGAAATTTTCCGTATCAATGATTGGACTATGCAAACTAGAAATACTTTTTCTTGGCTAAAGGAACGGATTACTCGATCCATTTCCGTATTGCTCATGCTATATATGCTAACTCGGACATCTATTTCAAGTGCCTATCCCATTTTTGCCCAGCAGGGTTATGAAAATCCGCGCGAAGCGACCGGGCGTATTGTATGCGCCAATTGTCATTTG